TTATTTCTCCTTAAAGTAAAAAGGCAATATATAATAGATTTAACTAATTAATTTAAATTAGTTCTTATCAGTTGAATTCTCTAAATTTTTAGGAATAACCTTATTCATAATTATAACATAACTTTATTTTTAATTTGTGATTAATTTATTTAATTTATCAATAACTTTTTAGAATAATGTAATTATACTTACAAGGTATTTTTATTTGTTTAAATTCAATCTTAATTTATTTATAATAAAAATATAGAAGTAATTTATGTTAAAAAATTAATTGATTAAATTTAATTATGAATCAATCAAATAAAACTTTAAATAATAATATAACCAAATTAGTAAATCAACCTTATAAATATGGTTTTTCGACAACAATTGAAAAAGATATTATTGAAAAAGGTTTAAATGAAAAAATTATACGTTTATTATCAAAGAAAAAGAATGAACCAAAATTTTTATTGGAATTTCGTTTGAAAGCGTATAGAAAATGGAAAGAAATGAAATGTCCTGAATGGGCCCAATTAAAATTTTCAGAAATTGACTATCAAGATATCATTTATTATTCAGCACCAAAAGTTAAGAAAAAATTAAATAGTCTTGATGAAGTTGATCCAGAATTATTAGAAACGTTTAATAAATTAGGAATTTCATTAACAGAGCAGAAACGTTTAAGTAATGTAGCAGTAGATGTTGTTTTTGATAGTGTTTCTATTGCAACAACATTTAAAGAAGAGTTAGCGGAATATGGAGTTATTTTTTCTTCTATTTCTGAAGCTATTCATGATTACACTGGACTTGTTGAAAAATATTTGGGCACTGTTGTTCCAATTGGCGATAATTATTTTTCAGCTTTAAATTCTGCTGTTTTTACAGATGGCTCATTCTGTTATATTCCAAAAGATGTTATTTGTCCTTTAGATTTATCAACGTATTTTCGAATAAATGATGAAAATTCAGGACAATTTGAACGAACATTAATTATTGCAGAAGAAAATAGTCAAGTAAGTTATTTAGAAGGCTGTACAGCTCCTCAGTATGATACTAATCAATTACATGCAGCAATTGTAGAATTGATTGCTTTAAATAATGCAACAATAAAATATTCAACAGTTCAAAATTGGTATTCTGGCGATGAAAAAGGCCAAGGTGGAGTTTATAATTTTGTAACAAAACGAGGTTTATGTGCAGGTGATTCTTCTAAAATTTCTTGGACCCAAGTTGAAACAGGGTCTTCAATAACCTG